TAAAAAATAGAATCCTAAAGAACTCAACTCAACCCTTTCGATTCTTGGCTTGGATCCACAATAAATCCTAAGGATCTATAGGATTGGTGTATTCGTTTCTATCCTGCAGTTTTAGTTTTGGATCATGGACCGAGACAAGCTTTTTTACCCATCCTGTATATTGTCTTTTTTGTTCCGTGGTGGAATAAAAATTTATGTATAGACTAGGCGAGTTAATAGACGAGATTTTCCAAAAAAAAAATGTTCTTCTTCCTATTCCTAGGAGAAAAGACATTTTTCTTTTCTCAATGTGAATTTGACGTAACATGACAAATTAGTTTTATTTTATTTATTTATTATTTTTTATTTATTTATTATTATTATTTTTTTTTTATTATTTTTTTTTTCATTTTTATTGATAGTTTTTATTCACTTTAATATTCGATTTTTATTTACTTTAGAGAGTTCTATCATAATCATATATAGTGAAGTAATACTCCGGGTTATTACAAACAAAAAGCAAAAGCAAATTATTTTTACCACTCAGTACCTACTCATTATTAGTTAATAAATAACTCTAATGATTGGATTTCTATGCTTATTCTGAGAGGAAATGAAATATTCAAATGATTTTTCATCGAATGACTATTCATCTATTTATTTTGATGTACATAGTAGTGAGAAAGCTCTATGGAAAAATGGTGGTTCAATTCGATGTTATCCAATGTGGAGTTAAAATACAGGTGTATGCTAAGTAAATCAATCGATAGTTTTGGTCCTATTGAAAATATCAATGTAAGTGAAGACAAAATTCTAAATGATACAGATAAAAATCCAGATGATTGGGGGAATAGTGAGAGTTCTAGTTACAGCAGTGTTGATCGTTTAGCCGGGGGCAGGGGTATTCGGAATTGCAGTGCTGATAACACTTTGTTAGTTCGGGATAGTAATAGGGGTAGTTATACCATATATTTTGATATGGAAAATCGAATTTTTGAGATTAACAACGATCATTCTTTTATGAGTGAACTAGAAAGTTCTTTTTCTAATTATTGGAAGTCTAGTTATTTGAATACTAGTTATTTGAATAATAGGTCTAGTAGGTACGACTCCCACTATGATTATGATACTAAATATAGGTGGAATAATTACATCACTAGTTGTATTGATAGTCACCTTCATTCTCAAATCTGCATTGATAGTTATATTTTAAGTGGCAGTGACAATTCCAGCGAAGGTTACGTTTATAGTTCCATTTTTGGTGAAAGTGGAAACAATAGTGAAAACGCAAGGTCCAGTCTAAGAACTAGCACGAAGATTAGGGATTTTATTAGAAGGGAAAATTCTCATGATCTTGATGTAACTCAAAAATACAGACATTTGTGGGTTCAATGCGAAATTTGTTATGGATTAAATTATAAGAAAATTTTGAAATCAAGAATGAATATTTGTGAACAATGTGGATATCATTTGAAAATAAGCAGTTCAGATAGAATTGAACTTTTGATTGATCCAGGTACTTGGGATCCTATGGATGAAGACATGGTATCTCGGGATCCCATCGAATTTCATTCGGAGGGCGAACCTTATAAAGGTCGTATTGATTCTTATCAAAGAAAGACAGGATTAACCGAAGCCATTCAAACAGGTATAGGTCAACTAAATGGCATTCCCGTAGCAATTGGGGTTATGGATTTTCAGTTTATGGGGGGTAGTATGGGATCCGTAGTAGGCGAGAAAATCACTCGTTTGATCGAGTATGCTGCCAATAAGTTTTTACCTCTTATTCTAGTGTGTGCTTCCGGGGGAGCGCGTATGCAAGAAGGAAGTTTGAGCTTGATGCAAATGGCTAAAATATCTTCCGCTTTATATGATTATCAATCGAATAAAAAGTTATTTTATATCTCAATCCTTACATCGCCTACGACTGGGGGCGTGACGGCGAGTTTTGGTATGTTAGGGGATATCATTATTGCTGAACCCAACGCACACATTGCATTTGCAGGTAAAAGAGTAATTGAACAAACATTGAATAAGACAGTACCTGAAGGTTTACAAGCAGCTGAATTTTTATTCCATAAAGGTTTATTCGATTCAATCGTACCACGTAATCTTTTAAAGGGCGTTCTGAATGAGTTATTTCAACTCCACGCTTTCTTTCCTTTGAATCATAAATTGAATCATAAATTGAATCATAAATCAAGTAGATTTTTAACTTAATTAAATTATTTAAATTATTTTCTTTCTTTTTATTTCTTTATTTCGGGCAAACAAGTATTTATTTATTGGAATTCAAGGAAAAATCGGAAGAATGGTTTTTTTTGTGACATAACATAAGAGTCAATTTAGAATAGAAGGACATGCAGATAATTTTTTTTTAGCGATATTTATGATTACTCCTAATTTTGATTCCTGATTATTGCTAATCTCTATCAACAAGGTAAAAGAACAAAAATTCTTTCTTACACGAAATTGTTCTTAAATTGGGCAAGGTAAATAAAAAAGAAAACGAATTTCATTTTCTTTTCTTACCTATCCCTTATCCCTATATATAGACTATCGCGCAAGAATACTCTTTTTTTTTTATTATTATTATTAAATTATTAAATTTAAATAAAGTGAAATTAGAAAATGAAAATTATTAATTATTTAGAATTATAAGACAAGAAAAAGATAAAAGAATAACAAAGCTTATCCCACAAATATTTTATGTAGAAACACATATATTTCATGTAGAAAAATAAATAAGTCTATTTAGTTAGTTTTACACTACTTACACTTTATTATATATAGTTATTTCCATATACTTAGTATAATTATAATGATTATAAGATATCTTTCTAACATAATAAAACAATATTATATATGAATAGGTAAAAATATTAATATAACAATTTAATAATTTAATAACAGTTAATTTAATAACAATTCAAAATTCAATATAAGAATAAAAAATAGGTACAAATATTAAATCGAGGTGCCCATTTCTATGACAATTCTCAACAATTTCCCCTCTATTTTTGTGCCTTTAGTGGGGTTAGTATTTCCGGCAATTGCAATGGCTTCTCTATTTCTTTATGTTCAAAAAAACAAGATTTTTTAGATCCGATGGGGGGAAATTTCATCTATTTTTTTTTTCAAGACTTAGACTTGGATCATAACACAGATATCTATTTAGTATAATAGGGTATACCATACAGCTTCCTTCAAACAGAAAGGAAAGGATTCTTAATTTCTATAGGCATAAAGATGATATATAAGTAAATGGTCGATTTGAAAATAAATTACGATCGGATACTTAAACTAACTGTAAAGCCAATATATCCATATGTGTGGAGATAGGGAATCATCTGAGGGGTTTTCTAGTTTTTTAGATTTACGGAATTGGATGAATTTTTCCTAACGATTCACATCAGAATAGCGCGAGTTGATGAAAATGACTTCGGAAACAAAAAAAAGTACAGTCAAATTCGTTTTGGCTAGTCTCCCATTTCCAATAAAATGCAACTGGATCTAGTATGAATTGGCGATCAGAATGTATATGGATAGAACTTATAGCGGGGTCTCGAAAAACAAGTAATTTCTGCTGGGCCTTTATACTTTTTTTAGGTTCATTGGGATTTTTATTGGTTGGGATTTCCAGTTATCTTGACAGAAATTTGATATCTTTATTTCCGTCTCAGCAAATCATTTTTTTTCCACAAGGAATCGTGATGTCTTTCTATGGGATCGCCGGTTTATTTATTAGTTCTTATTTGTGGTGCACAATTTTGTGGAATGTGGGTAGTGGGTATGATCGATTTGATAGAAACGAGGGAATAGTATGTATTTTTCGTTGGGGCTTTCCCGGAAAAAATCGTCGCATCTTACTCCGATTCCTTATGAAAGATGTTCAGTCTATCCGAATAGAAGTTAAAGAGGGTATTTATACTCGGCATGCCCTTTATCTGGAAATCAAAGGACAGGGGGTCATTCCTTTGACTCGTACTGATGAGAATTTGACTCCACGAGAAATTGAGCAAAAAGCAGCGGAATTGGCCTATTTTTTGCGTGTACCAATTGAAGTATTTTGAAATGAACTAAAGAATGACCATTTTTTTAGCAAGAATGAAAAATCCAAGAGTCTCCCTCTTTTTTTTTCTTTTTTTTAGAGTATAAGTTAAAGTTAACGGGTATTTCGTCACAATGCTGATGAACCAAAGAAGATGGATATTAATTATATCTATACAGAACATTTATAAAAAAAAAGCTTTTTTTGTCCGCAAACCAACCCTTTCTTTTATGCGTATGTAAAGTCATTAAATTCAGTAAAAAAAAATAACTAACAAATTGAAATACTAGACTGATCTCAGAGATCAAAACAAAACATTTCAGAATAATAGATAGAATAAAGAAATTTTTTCAAATTGATACGTTAGATATCGATCGATCATATCTTGTATATTATCTCTACTTTATTTTTTTTGTCAATCGACTCCTCTTTTTTATCTTTTTTATTCCTTAATAAGCAAAGGATTGGAAGACTTAAAATTATAACCCTTCCATCTTATTTTGCTTTTTCCACTTACTTTTGATTATCACACCATTCTTCATAAATTTCTCTTAATTACTCCTGCGGCTATGGGCAGTTGACCGATTTTTTTTTTTTTCAAAATATTTGCTATTTTTTTTGGTAGAAAGGTATTCTTTTATCTCGAAAGCCTAATTTGATTTGAAGTGACTCTTTTGAGCATTCATCGAAAAAAGAGAATTGCTTTGAATTTTTAAGCAATTGGGATATTTGGAAACAATATTATTTTTCTTCATTCGTGTACTCTTTCTTCTTCTTCGGCTATTTCTGTATTCTTTCTAAATTTAAGGACTAACCAATGACTGACAAATAAAAAACGCGCAATGGGTTCAGAGATTTGAAGCCTTGTAATAGAGCTTATAATTGATCGAAATATTAAATCGGATAAAGTCGACGAATGAGATGGGTTCATTAAAAATTCACAGACAAAACAATGAAAAAAAAGCATTCTCTCCGTTTCTATATCTTATATCTATAGTCTTTTTGCCCTGGTTAATCTCTTTTTCATTTAATAAAAGTCTGGAATCTTGGATGATTAATTGGTGGAATACCAGTAAATCCGAAACCTTTTTTAATGATAGGCATGAAAAGTTTATTCTAGAAAGATTCATAGAATTAGAGGAACTCTTCTTTTTTGACGAAATGATAAAGGAATACTCGGAAACACATCTACAAAAGTTTCATAGCATAATCCACAAAGAAACGATACAATTGATCAAGATACACAATGAGGATCGTATCCATACGATTTTTCGCTTCTCGACAAATATAATCTCTTTCCTTATTCTAAGTGGTTATTCTATTCTAGGTAATGAAGAACTTCTTATTCTTAATTCTTGGGTTCAAGAATTCCTATATAATTTAAGTGACACAATAAAAGCTTTTTCTATTCTTTTAGTAACTGATTTATGTATAGGATTCCATTCCCCCCACGGTTGGGAACTAATGATTGGCTCCGTCTACAAAGATTTTGGATTTGCTCATAACGATCAAATTATATCGGGACTTGTTTCCACCTTTCCAGTTATTCTCGATACAATTTTTAAATATTGGATTTTCCGTTATTTAAATCGTCTATCTCCGTCACTTGTAGTGATTTATCATTCAATGAATGACTGAAAGATGATCCATCAATCCAATTAAAATGTTTCTTATTTTGTACAGTTCAAAATCGTATTTTTTTATACAATTATTTTCCATCTAAGAGTTTCGGATTCTTCTCATATTTTAGAATTTGTAAAAATTGTTCAGTAAATAACAGCATCGTGGATAGGGAACTCGCCTAGTGCCCTACCTAATTTTATTGTAGAAATTTTTTGGATCAACGATTGGACCATGCAAACTAGAAAGACCTTTTCTTGGCTAAAGAAAGAGATTATTCGTTCCATTTCCGTATCACTCATGATATATATAATAACTCCAGAATCCATTTCAAACGCATATCCCATTTTTGCACAGCAGGGTTATGAAAATCCACGCGAAGCAACTGGCCGTATTGTATGCGCCAATTGTCATTTAGCTAATAAGCCCGTAGAAATTGAAGTTCCACAAGCGGTACTGCCGGATACTGTATTTGAAGCAGTTGTTCGAATTCCTTATGATATGCAACTGAAACAAGTTCTTGCTAATGGTAAAAGGGGAGCTTTGAATGTGGGGGCTGTTCTTATTTTACCCGATGGATTTGAATTAGCCCCCCCCGAACGTATTTCGCCAGAGATGAAAGAAAAGATGGGTAATCTATCTTTTCAGAGTTATCGCCCCACTAAAAAAAATATTCTTGTGATAGGGCCTGTTCCCGGTCAGAAATATAGTGAAATAACCTTTCCTATTCTTTCTCCGGACCCCGCTACTAAAAAAGATGTTCACTTCTTAAAATATCCCATATATGTAGGTGGAAACAGAGGAAGGGGTCAGATTTATCCCGACGGGAGCAAGAGTAACAATACGGTTTATAATGCTACAGCGGCAGGTGTCGTAAGCAGAATTATACGAAAAGAAAAGGGGGGGTACGAAATAACCATAACAGATGCGCCCGAGGGGCGTCAAGTGGTTGATATTATCCCTCCAGGACCAGAACTTCTTGTTTCAGAGGGTGAATCCGTCAAACGTGATCAACCATTAACGAGTAATCCTAATGTGGGCGGATTTGGTCAGGGAGATGCAGAAATAGTACTTCAAGACCCATTACGTGTTCAAGGACTTTTGTTCTTTTTTGCATCTGTTATTTTGGCACAAATCTTTTTGATTCTTAAAAAGAAACAGTTTGAAAAGGTTCAATTGTCCGAAATGAATTTCTAGATATGCCGATTTATCAAATTCAAGTTATTAAAAAAAAAACAAAATTCTAAGAAGAATTTTTTGATCATCAAAAAAAAAATTGTTAAAATTGTTTTTGTTTCTATTCTTTTTATATAATACCAGATTATATTCGATTATATCCGATTTTTTTTTAGAAATTCCTTGTACTACATTTCTAGTCATAGTATGTATATTGGTAATTGGTAAAAAGACTAGTTGATTTTATCCTTTTTATTTGTTTTTTTTTTTAATCTAAACTAGAGCGGTGTGATTGTATCCCTATTGTCAGACTTAATTGTCATAGAATCTATAAATAGCTTTTCTATTCTAATAGAATCAAATTCAACTAGATACTAAGCATAAGATAAGGAAGTGGAAAAGTAAAGGCGAAATAAGGAAAACAAAGAATTCTAGGAGGTATTATTTCTAATCGTTTTCCTAGCCTTCGGCACAAGAAAAGAAATTTTCTACACCTCTTTCTTGTGTCGAAATAATAATGATTCTTGATCCCACTTATCAAAGATTTGAATTCTTAGTTCATATATTTTTTTTTTTCAGGTTCATGATAACCTTGCTTTATACTTTAGAAAGGAAAATTTGTTTAGCTTTACTGAATGGAATTTTTTTGATTGAATATCAGAAAAAGGGGTAGT